AGAGACGAAATGAAGAAATGCAAAATGATAAGAATCGGAGTTTCTTTGTACTGTGTCTGAAATACATCCTTTCTATTCCTATCCTTCCACTCTTTGATTGAATCCTTTTAGCTAATTTTTTTTAGCTATTAGATTTGAGATATATACGAAAATTTCACATACTTTTGGAATAAGAAAAGTATGAACAGAGAGGAAAAAAATACAAATGAAAAAGAAAGTAAAGAATATCTATCCCGATCCGTCTCAATGAATTAATTTCATTTGTATGAGGTATGAATATCTATCCGATACATTATTCACGTGTCAGGAACCAGATTTGAACTGGTGACACGAGGATTTTCAGTCCTCTGCTCTACCAACTGAGCTATCCCGACCATTTCCCGTGCATCATCCTAGCAGAGTACTTATATATATGTCAATGAAAAAAAACTAAAAAATAAAAATAAAATATTAACAAATTGGACCTAGCCCATGAATTTCTTAGATCTTCCAAAAGAAGACTTTTTTTGTAAATGTAAGGAAAAATATATGGACTATGAATGATTCAATAACGGAGATTCCTTGAACATAGATGTTCATATCGTACTATACAAAACAAATGAGATTGGATTGGAAGAAGATACGAGTATTTCTATTCGGATCCATTTGTGAAAGAACAGAGTGAATGAAATGAGAAAGATATTTCATTTTGTTTAAACTGAGCCACTGATGAAAAAAAAAAGAAAGAGGATGAGGATAAATAAAGAGCGAGGAAGTAAAATGGGCTTTTTATTGGGGATAGAGGGACTTGAACCCTCACGATTTAAAAATTCGACGGATTTTCCTATTACTATAAATTTCATTGTTGTCGGTATTGACATGTAAAATGGGACTCTCTCTTTATTCTCGTCCGATTCATCTTCAAAAGATCTATCAAACTCTGGAATGAATCATTTTATCACTGAATATTCGAATTCGATTCTTTTTTCAACTTAAATTTTTCATAGATTTTTTGATCTCTATGATTCTAATTAATAGAGGATTTCTATAGGTCCTTATCTCATAATATTACTCATATTAAGAGTAATATAAATAAGAAATAAAGAATATAGAAAATCATATAGAAATATTATTCTATTATTAGATTCTAGAATAATTAGAATAATAGAATGAAGAAATATATAGATTCTTAATCTAATTCTTAAGATATAAGATAATAGAATTAAGATATAAGATAATAGAATAGATATAAGATAATAGAATTAAGATATAAGATAATAGAATATAGAAATATATATATATATTTCTATAATCTATATTCTTATTAGATTAGAATATTTCTATTTTCATATTTTTCATATATCATATTTTTCATATATAGAGATACAGAATAGAATTCAATATCAGATTTGGGTTGTGATTAATCGTTTGCTATGTCAGTATGTATACGTACGTATTAGGCGCATATAAGGTTATCCTTTCTGTCATTTCGATAGAAGGTTTTTAGCTACTAACGTAACGTAGTCAATTTCATTCGTTAGAACAGCTTCCATTGAGTCTCTGCACCTATCCCTTTTTATTCTCATTTTCCATCATTTTTTCTCTCAAAAAAGAGATTTGGCTCAGGATTGCCCATTTTTAGTTCCAGGGTTTCTCTGAATTTGGAAGTTACCACTTAGCAGGTTTCCATACCAAGGCTCAATCCAATCAAGTCCGTAGCGTCTACCAATTTCGCCATATCCCCCTTTCCTTTGAGACAAGAATCCAGTTGTAATTCCATCCACCTCTTTCATTTATCTTGGCACTATTGAATTCATTAGGTAATGATTTCTATATCGAAAAAGTGTATGCTGCTATTTTATTTTTTTGCCCACCCTCTATTCTATCATTTCATCTCTATTGGATGAACCCTATTTGTTTCAATACGAAATGATTCTATCATTGATGTATCCGCAATTCAATACGGATAGATATATCCCACATATATATATATGCCTTTACTCCTCCTTCATTTTTACAGTAAGGTTTGTTATAGTGTAACGGTCGATATTCATTCTTTTTTTTTCATTTCGAATTCTAATTTGATTGATATATTGATATTTTCTTTTCATATATTCATATACTTCATATATTCATATTTCTTTTCATATATTCATATACTTCATATATTCATATACATATATATATATATGAATATGGAATTGAATTTCTATTTAGATATCTAATTTATCTAGATCTAAATAGTTTTCTTTTCTATTTTTTAAATAGAATATAAATAGAATAGAAAATATATAACTAATAACTAAGATCCGATAGTTTACTGTATTCCTATACACTATTGCTCTTATATCCGCCCGCTTAGCTCAGAGGTTAGAGCATCGCATTTGTAATGCGATGGTCATCGGTTCGATTCCGATAGCCGGCTCTTTTTCTTTATCGATTTTTTTATTTCCATGATTGAAAATCTCTACTCTCGCTTTCTCTAAATGTCGGGTCACCAATCTATTATGTCATGGTAACTTGCAGCTATAGCTATGAATAAAAAAGTTGACTAGAACAATTAGATCTCTACAGAAGAAATTGGAAAACGTAACCTTCGCTTGAATTTCCTATATATACAAAAAATCCGAATATTGATAAGATTTATTTGATTCTGTTTTGTAGGACTTTAGTAAATTTAGTTTTGCTTTGCTAATCCTTTAGTTCAGTCTGAATTTATATCTTTTTGTCAAAGAAAAGTGAATCAAAAAGGAGCCTTTATATGTCTCGTTACCGAGGACCTCGTTTCAAAAAAATACGCCGGCTGGGGGCTTTACCGGGACTAACTAGTAAAAGACCCAGATCCAGAAGTGATCTTCAAACCCAATTGCGCTCTGGAAAAAGATCACAATATCGTATTCGTTTAGAAGAGAAACAGAAATTGCGTTTTCATTATGGTCTGACAGAGCGACAATTACTTAAATATGTGCATATTGCTGGAAAAGCCAAAGGGTCAACAGGCCAGGTTTTACTACAACTACTCGAGATGCGTTTGGATAACATCCTTTTTCGATTAGGTATGGCTTCGACCATTCCTGGAGCCAGACAATTAGTTAACCATAGACACATTTTAGTTAATGGTCGTATAGTGGATATACCAAGTTATCGTTGCAAACCCCGAGATATTATTACTACGAAGGATAAAGAAAGATCGAAAGCTCTGATTCAAAATTATCTTGTTTCATCCCCCCACGGGGAATTGCCAAACCATTTGACTATTGACTCCTTACAATATAAAGGATTTGTAAATCAAATAATAGATAGTAAATGGATCGGTCTGAAAATAAATGAGTTGTTGGTCGTAGAATATTATTCCCGTCAGACTTGATTCTAACGAAAATAAAAAAGCAAGGTTCATACCAATTTTGACTCCTTTCGCTGAAGTAAATAGAGTACCCTGTGCCCTGTCTCATTCACGTATCAAAAAAGGATAGGATTCTTTTTCTTTTTTTCTTATTCTCAATATCAATACGATATTTCTATTTGTATTTTACCTATCACAGGGATGAATTAGGGCTAGAGAATCTCTATTAAATAAGGAAATGTAAATAAGGGTCTTACCGTTAGAATAATGATATCAATTTTGATTTGATTTGATACATTGTAGTCGGTAACGTTGATGAATGAAAAGAAACGGAGAGAGAGGGATTCGAACCCTCGGTAAACAAAAGTCTACATAGCAGTTCCAATGCTACGCCTTGAACCACTCGGCCATCTCTCCTACAGAATGTTATTCTTGACCAAAACCCGAATGAATAGCGAGTCCTTCATCTTAATTGTAGTACATGTATAACCGCCCGATGGTTCTATAATAAGAAATTTCTTTTCCAATTTCATATTTATCAACAACAACTTCTTTCATCAGCTAACCCATGGAATTCATGAATCATCCGATGAATCTTTCTATTTCAATTGTATGGTGTGTCACATACACGTTATGCAAACAAAAAGGATGTTTATTTGAATTTGATTTTATCATGGAATGATTATTCCATTCTTTTTTGGATCATAACCAAATCAAAACTTCTCGAGTTATCAAAATCCATAGGAAACTTGGTTATTCAACTTAGATGAAATAGTAATAGTCATTGGTATACTACGAAATTGGAATGAAATCTAATCTGATTCAAATATTTCATTTCATCTTTGTCCAAAAGGGGGACACCGCCTTTTTTCCAATTAGTCTGTTTTTATGTTATTTTGTACTGTACAATTCCTTTTTTTGTGGGATCGTTTTCCCCGAAGGGGGATGAGAAGAATTATAGAATGAATTGCTAATTATGCCTAGATCTCGAATAAATGGAAATTTTATTGATAAGACCTCTTCGATTGTAGCCAATATCTTATTACGAATAATTCCGACAACTTCCGGAGAAAAAAAGGCATTTACCTATTACAGAGATGGTGCGATTTGATTTTTTCTTGTTTTTTTACCCCTCAGTTTTACGAGAAAAAGAACGTAGTTAGGAATAGAAAAAAACAAATTAGTAAAAGAAACCTACGCTTGGTGAAGGTGAAGTTTAGAGATAGATCAATTCCTTCTGTCGTGTATCCTCGATTGATGCAGCCTTAGATGCTTCAATTATCGATTTTAGTATTGAGCGAAAGGTTACATCTATAGGTTCTGTATTGGAGGTCAATACTACTTCATTTAGTACCAATAGGTGGCATCGGGGAAAAAGCACTACACCTAGGAATCAACAACACAAAAACTTTGTTATAAATAAACCTTTTCCTTATTGGTATCGGGACTAAAAAGAATGGTTAGGAAAACAAAGATCCATCTCATTCGTACTTTTGGTACCCGTATAACCATCAAAGACCGTTGAAGTGACTAATTCCTGGAAATCGTAAGCGTTGAGTACAAAGGAATCTTTGGAGTTACCATTTTTATCTAGCACTAATATGATTGGTGTTAATAAAAAACCTCTTGTGGGAAGGCTGGCTAGAAATTTCTTGTAAAAATACCAGCTCCTGTCAGT